AAAAAACAAACTCAAAAATATAAAATCAATCCTGCTTTTTGTTTAAAAATAAATTATAATGAAAAATCATTATAAAAAAATGGAAAAATAAACCTATTAAGTTTATAAAGTACCCATTATAGCGTTTTTTTAAAGAAATAAAAATCTAAAGAAAATAAAATTGTAAATTTTAAAATAAAAACTTAGAGAAAAAGAAATTATTAATATAAAGTTAGCAGCTTTAAAGGATTTTCTTCTAAATAAAGAAAAAAAAAAGATTTAATAGAAGAAAAAAGTTAAATAAAAAATTTATTTCAACTTTTTTTCAACTAATAATCAAAAAATGATTTAAAAACAAAATAAAAAAAATAATAGAAAAAAGAATCATTATTATTATAACAAAAATTAAAATAAAAAAATTATTAAATAAAAATATAAAACAATTAAATAATTTTACCTTAAGAAAAAACATTATAGAAGGAGGGAAAGAAATTATATTAAAAATCAAAATGAAAAAAAAAGTGTCAAAAGTCAAAAATATAAATATATTTAAGTCATTATTTAGTTTAAAATACAAAAGAAAAAAATAATTAAGAAATATATAGATACATATATATAAATATAATAAATATTTAGAACAACAAATGATTAAATAAAATCAAGTTAAGGACATTAAAGAAAAAACAGTTAAAAGATACTTATTTCTAAAAACATTTAATATACAGAATATAGAAACAAACACATTTAATAAAATTAAAAATAAGAACTTATTTGTTATAAACATATATAGAAAAATTAAAGGAATAACTTTTTGTAAATTTAAAATAATAAATAAAGTATCCCAAGAAAAATTATAAGTAATTTTTAATATTCAATTATGGAAAGGAACCCCCCCTAATTTTAAAACAACAAATAGAATAGTTAAAAAATTTAAATCTATAACAAAAGATAAAAGCATAAATAAAGAACTCAACTCCTGTATTAAAAAATAAACAATATTTGAATTAATAGAAACATTAAACTTATTAAGAAAGAAAAAGAATATCATTGTAGAAAACTCTATAAAAAATCATATTATGAAAAAAGTTTTATAAATTAAACTAGTAAAAATCATTAAAACATAAAAAAGATAAAAAAAGTTAAAAATTCTAAAATAATTTTTTTGTTTTGAAAACAAATAGTTTATATAACTTAAATTTAGTAAAATAACAATATTAAAAGTAAAAATATTAAAATTAATTTAAAACTAGCATTAAAACTCTTACTAATATCTTTATTTAAAAAGTTAAAATAGTAGCTCAATGTTAATTTCTCTATTCATATATCTAAATAAATTAAGTTACTTTTAAGTGTGTTTATAATATTTCTATAAAAAATAAAATTCAAAAAAAATAAATAAAAAACAAAAGAAAAATTAAATTCATAAATACAAAAATTAAGAAAAAGTATTAAAAAATAAAAAAATATCAAAAAAAAATTATAATTCATATAAAACAACATGAAAAAAGATATAAATTTTCTAAAAAAGAGAGAAGTAATATTTATAAAAAAAAAAGAAAATATAAAACTACTATTATTAAAAAAAAATGAAATCTTTAAATTTATATTTAAAGAAAATCTAAAAAAAAGTATTTTTAAACTATAATTTATAGTAAAGAAACTTCTAATAATAAAAACAAACATCTTTAATATGTTTAAAAAATTAGTAAAAATTTGTGTTATTAACACTTCTTTTAAAAAGAAAGAAGAAAAAAAAGTCATATTCATTAAATTCAAACATGAAATCTTTAAAGACATATTAAAAAAACTAGATGTATTAAAAATATTTATATTAAATAAAAATTGATTAGAATAGTTATTTATTATTATATAACCTATATTTATAAACATTAAAGATTTAAAAAAAGCATGATTACATATATAAATATAAGCTACAAACTTAAAGTTTAATAAAAATAAATATATAATTAATCCTACCTGACTTAAAGTAGATAAAGCAATCAATTTTTTTATATCTTTCTCAATTAAACCTTTTAAACTACTTACTAATATAGATAATAAACATAAATCTATTAGAATATATATATTAAAAGAACTTAAAAAATAAAAGGAATAACGAAAAAATAAATATAAACCAGCTGTTACCAAAGTAGATCTATGTACTATAGCTGAAATAGGGGTAGGAGCTGATATAGCTATAGGAAGTCAAGATATAAAAGGGTACTGAGCTGTTTTAGTCAGTAAAGAAAATAGAATAATAAAAGTAATAAAAAAAAAAGAATTATTTAAAAATAAATAAATTAAACTAATTAAAATTATAGAATCCCCTAATTTATTATTAATAAAAGTTTTAATAGCTCTATTTCAACTATCATCATTATTATAATAAAAAATTAAATAAAAAGAAGTTATACCAAGCATTTCTCACCCAATAATTATAATTCAAAGATCAAAAGAAAAAACTAAAACTAATATAGATAATATAAATAAAAAAGTCATAATAAAAAACCCAACAAAATTTTTATTTATAAATATATAAACACTTATAAAATTTATAACATTATATAAAACTAATAAAATAGTAAATAAAAATAATAAAGAAAAATAATCAAACAAAAAATTTATCCTAATATTTGAAAATAAAAAATACTCGCTAAAATTTAAAAGTAAATAAAAACTATTAATTAAAAAAAAAAAAAAATATGAAGAAATTAAAAGTATAATCAAAAAAAAAATTAACTTTACCAAATAAATCAAAAAAATTATTGAATATATATTCTGTAAATTCACAATTTACTATTTTTAATAAACTAAATCAATTAATAAAAAAAAAAAAATAAATAAAACAAATGTTCTATAATTAAAATAAAAGATTTAATCTTAATATTAAATAATTTAAAAAAATTATTTAAAACTATTATACCCATACTCTTAATAATAATCAAATTAAATATAACAGAAATAAATACAATCAAAATTAAAACAAAAATAAAATTTAAGGAAAAAGATATAACAGAGAAAAAAATATACATTTCAGAATAAAAAGTTAAAAAAGGAGGTGTAGATATATTAATGAACAAACAAAAAAAAATAAAAAAAAAAAAAAAAAAAAAATTCAAAAGAAGATTTTTATTAATTAAAATTCTACGGCTTGCAGAATGCTCATAAAGTATTCCAATTATATAAAACATTAAGGAAGAACAAAAAGCATGGGTAATTATATAAAGAGAAAAAAAAACTTCGAAAAAAAATCTTGATCCAAGAAAAGAAACCAATATTAAATTTATATGAACAATAGAAGAGAAAGCAAAAATTATTTTTAAATCCACAATAAATAATATAAAAAAAGATATTAGTAAAGTAACAAATATACATCACAAAAAAAAAAAATTAAACTTTTCAACAAAATCTATAAGTAATAAGCCATATCCTCCTAATTTTAAAAGCAATCTAGCTAATATTATAGAATCATAATAATTAGCTTCTACATGAGCTTTAGGTAATCATATATGAAAAAAAACAACAGGAATCTTAATTAAAAAACTTAAAGAAAAAATAAAAATAAAAGTTCTCTCATTTATAAAGTATATTATAACAAGTATAGGAAAAGTACCTATACTTATAAAAATAAACAAGTATAAGCTAGCTGTAAAACGTTTAACAGAAAAGCTAGATATATAAACCAAAAAAAAAATTATAAAAGAAACCAACTCAAATATAATATAAAACAAAAAAACATTTTCCAAAAAAAAAAATATATAAATACAAATTAACATAAACTTAAAAATAAATATTTTTATAGTAAAATAATAATTAATTATCTTTTCCCTAAAACTAAAAAAAATCATTTTTATAAGAACAAACAACATAAATAATATAAACATTGTTATAAAATTAAATCTAATTAAATTTAATAATACAATGAAAAGATAAAAACAAAAAAAGTTACTAGAACATAAATAATAAAATATAAATGACATAAACCTTCAAATTTTTTTGTTTCCTAAATATAATAAATTTAATAATAAAAATTATAAAAAGAATAAAAAAACTAACTATATAAATAAAAAAGTTATCTATAAAAAGCAAACTAACTTTAAAATTGATAGAAATATAATAATAATAAAAAGAAAAAGACAAAAAAAAAAACAAAGTCAAAAAAAAACTTTTCCTATTAAAAATATTATATTTTAAAGTAGAAGATATTATAGATATAAAAATTATTATACCCCCCACTAAAAATAAAAGTAACAAAACATATACAATCTTTTCATTATTAAAAATAATAAGATTTACTAAGAATAAAGTAAAGAACAAAGAAAATCCAATTAAGAAATTTATAGGATTAAAATTTAACAATATTAAATTAAAAAAATAAAAAATTTTTAAGAAAACAAATAATTTTGCAAATTATAAAACCTTAAAACTAAGTTTAAAAAATTATTTTGAAAATAATATTAAACAAACTTTATAGCAACAATAGAAATATAAACAAGACACCAGAAAACAAAGATAATTCAGTAAAAGGATACTCAATTATTTTATACCCTAAATTAGTCAATATTAAAAATAAAAAAATAATCAATAAAATTTTAATCTTTTTTAAAAAAAAAAATTTAGAATAAAAAGAATTACTTAAAGCTAAAAGAAAAAATAAAAAAAATAAGATTAATAGACTCAAAATACCTCCAACTTTTCTAGGTACAGAACGTAATAAAGCATAAGCAAATATAAAATATCATTCAGGCTTAATATGTAAAGGAGTATTTAAAGGGTCAGCAGGAAAAAAATTCTCTTTTGCTATACTATAATGTTGATCTAAATAAAACAATAAAAAAAAAAAATAAAAAAACATTAACAAAAATAAAGATACTATATCTTTAAAAACAAAACTTTTACCAAAATAAACTTTATCATTTCTAGAGTTTAAACCTATTTGATTACTAGAACCTTTTATATGTAAAATATTTAAATGTATAATAGATATAAATAAAACTAAGAAAGGAACCAAAAAATGTAAAGAAAAAAACCGATTTAAAGTAGCATTATCCACAGAAAAACCCCCTCAAACCCAATTAGTAATTTTTGGGCCTAAATAAGGGATAGAAGATAAAATATTAGTAATTACAGTAGCCCCTCAAAAAGACATTTGACCTCAAGGTAAAACATATCCTAAAAAAGCAGATATTATAATTAATAATAATATAATATTTCCTCTAATTCATATTATAATATTATTAAAAGATTTATTCAATAAAGATTTTAAAATATGAATATACATAATAATAAAAATAATAGAAGAAAAATGAGCATGAACTATTTGTAATATAAAACCATTTAAAAACAACTTACCCATAAAAATATAAGAGAAAAAAGCCAAATTAATTTCAGCAACATAGTGTATAGATAAAAAAAAACCAGATAAAACTTGAACAAATATTCTTAAGCCTAATAAAGAACCAAAATTTCACATTAAACTAATATTAGAAGGAGTAGGAATACTTAAAACCAATGACAAAATTTTTTTAATAAAAATTTTGATAGAAATATTTGAATTGCAATCAATGGACAGCCTCTATCAGTACTTTTTATTATTAAAGTTTTTGAAACTTTTACTAAGTTTCAAAAAAGCAAAATTGCATAAAATTTAAGATTTTATTTTGTGGAACCCACTTTTGAAAATTTTAATTATAGAAATAATAATTATTTTAATAATTTTATTAAGAGTAATATTTGTAACTTTATTAGAACGAAAATTTTTAGGGGTATTAAATTATCGTAAAGGGCCTAATAATCTTTTTATAAATAGTTTTTTACAATCCCTTACAGATTTTATTAAGCTAATAACAAAAAAAATACTTAAAATAAATTTTATCATAAAATATTATTGAGTATTAATAATTTTTTTTGGGGTTCTAATATTAATTATTCTAGCTATCAATTACCCTTTTTATAATAGAAATATATATATATATACAAATTTTTTAATAGTTTTTTCTCTTTATTCTTTAATAGCATATTTTTTCCTACTTTTAAGATATAGCTCAAACAGAATCTTTTCAATAATATCTTTATATCGAGTATTAATTCAAATTTTAAGTTATGAAGTAGGCTTAATTTTTTTATTTTTAATCCCCTTAACTATATTAAATACTTACAATTTTTACTTTTATATAATAAAAAGAAACTTTAGTTTAACTATTAGAATTATACTTATATACTCATTAATCCTAGTATCTTTAAGAGAGATAAACCGAACCCCTTTCGAATTTTTAGAAAGAGAAACTGAATTAGTGTCAGGGTTTAATGTTGAATATATAGCATCTTTATTTAGTTTTATTTTCCTAATTGAGTATGGATTCTTCATAATAATGATAATCTTATTAAACTTTTTTTTTTTAATAAATATATATATATTAATAATAATATACATAATTTTTATTTGAACACGATCTTTTTTACCACGTTATCGGTATGATAAAATGTTATATTTATTCTGAAAAGATCTTATTATACTTATTTTCTCTATGTTTATTATAATAAATACAATTTAAAGTTTAAACATATAAAATTTGTAATTTTAATATTTAAAAACTATGTTTTATAAACTTTTCAATTGGAAATTGAATATACAAAAGTATTTTTAAAACTTTAGAGACATATTCTTATACCTCTACTATGTTTCAACTTATTTCATTTTAAAACGAAAGTGATGGGCAATATGTACATAAAAATTATAATTCACAAAAATATAAAAAATTCTATTACTATTAAATTCTAAACAAATTAATATAAATTAGTGACTAAATTAATTTTTCTTTTTAACTATATCTTGACCTGTAAAGCAAAATAATTTTTAACAAAAAAATTATATATGTTATAACGGAGATATATAAATTGAATAAAAAAAATAAATTTTATTGAGTAACTTCTATTTAATAATCAAGCCCCTTTAAAATTAAGTTTTACCGCCAAAATCTACCAGTTTAATAATATAAATTTAATACTAAAAAATTTATTTACTTGGGTATCTAATCCATTTAAATAATACATATTCTACATTAAAGCTTAAAAAGAAAAATAAAAAAACAAATTTTAACTTAGATTTTTATATAAATCTTATAAATTAACTTCTAAATTACCTAATTAAAATTAATCGTATAACCGCTTAAAGGCTGGCACGCTATTAAAAAATTTTTTATTAACTTTTAAAATAAATTAACTCTTTTTTTTACAATAAATATATGAATATATAAAATTTAAATATTTTAAATTAAAAAATAAATTTTGATTTAAAAATAATTTATTGTAAATAAAATATAAATAATCAAATAATATATGACAAATATAAATTCAATATGAATACAAAATTTCAATAACTATATAATAAAAAGAATAGATATATTTAATGCTTCTATCACAAATTTAATAATTGTATTAAGAATTTTTTTAAGTATCTTAATTATTTATTTCTTTATAAACAAAAACTCAATGAACATCATAAACGAAAGTGATGAGTTAGAATTATTCTGAACAGCAGTACCAGCTTTAATTATTTTAATTATCTCATTACCTTCTATATTCATACTTTACTGTTACGAAGAAAATAAATTTTCTTTTATAGATGTAAAAATTATGGGCAACCAATGATACTGAATATATGAATATCCAAATAAAGAAGTAATTGAAAGATATATTAAAAGAAGAAGATTTATGCGATGTATAAATACTAATAATTCTATAATTATTCCAAGAAACAAATTTATTCGTATAATTATTTCTTCTAACGACGTTTTACATTCATGAGCCATTCCAAGATTAATAAGAAAAATAGATGCTATCCCAGGACGACTAAATATAATATTCCTTAATTGTAAAAAAAGTATATTATTAAAAGGGCAATGTTCTGAGATTTGTGGGGTAAATCATAGTTTTATACCTATTAGAATAATAGTATTAAATAAGTACGTCAAATGGCTGAGTCAAAGCAGTAACCTCTTAAGTTATTAACAGAATTTTTTCTTTTGACGAATATACCAAATTTCTCCTTCTAATTGAATGTTAATATACTGTATAATACTAATTATAATAAAAATTATTTATTATTTAGTTAACTATGTAGAAAAAGACTCTATTACAATAATAAAAAAAATTAAAATTTATGTTAAATAATTTATTTTCCTCATTCGATATAAAAAATTTTATAATATCTAGATTCCTAATTTTAAATATATATAATATCTTATTAATTAATAGAAATAAGCGATTAAACAAAATAATAATAATAATCAAAAAATTTAATTTGTTTATAAATAAAAATATTACAAATATAATAATATATAAATCTATTTTTTTAATAATTTTTATATTAAATTTCTTAAGCCTAAACGTTTACGCATTTAATTTAACAAGACAATTAAATATAAATATAACAATAATTATTATTTTATGATTCCCTATTTTAATAATAAACATTACAAAAATAAACAATTCCTTCTTAGTACACTTATTACCTATAGGAACCTCCAACCCTCTAATTCCAATAATAATTCTAATTGAATTATTAAGATTCTTTATTCGCCCTCTAACTCTATTTTTACGTTTATCTATTAATATAATTGCTGGACATGTATTAGTTAATTTAATCAGCAAAATAATTTTAACAATAAGAAATATATATATATCTATTATATATATTTACATAATAATAAAATTTTTAGTAAGTTTCATTCAAGCTTATATTATTGTAACATTGTTAAATTTATATATAGAAGAAATTTATGTTAAAAAGAAATTTTATAGAAATCAAGTTAAGATCAAGCCCTATTTTATTTACTATAATATTATTTATTTTTCTTAATTCTATAAATAACCTTATATGACTTTTAAGAAACTATTATTTAACTATTATAATGATATTAATATTTTTTATATACTTAACAAAAATATATTTTAATATAATATTAAACGAAAACTTTTTAATAGGAAAATATCATCTTAAAAAAAAAAATATTCTAGCTAACGGTTTTATTTTATTTATTATATCTGAAATAATAGTATTCATCTCTTTATTTTGAAGCTATATCCATAACGCTTTCTCATCTAATACTTTCATAGGAAATTTTTGACCTCCAAAAGGAGTTACTCCTGCTAATCCAACTAGTATAATTATTTTTGGAACTTCAATTCTATTAAGATCAAGTATTATTATCATATTCTGTCATCAATTAATTATAATAAAAAATAATAAAAAAAAAAGTATATATTTTCTAATAATATGTTTAATTATAGGATTAATTTTCATCGATATACAAATTCTAGAAATAAGAAATTTTTACATAAAATTAAACTTCAATTTTAATGATAGTATTTTTAGAAGCTCATTTTTATTTACAACTTCCCTCCATGCTAGTCATGTAGTCCTAGGATTAATAGGATTATTTATAAGATTTAATATTATAAAGACAAATAATAACAATATAAACTTTTACATAAATATAGAAATGAGAATCTGATATTGACATTTTGTAGATTATATTTGAATTGTAGTATTTACTATATTTTATTATCTTAACAATTAAACTCTTTAAATTATTACATTGAAGCTGTAATTCTAAATTAGAGTACAGATAATAATATTAATTTGGATTTAATTTAAAACTAATCTGAATCACAAGAATAATAATATTAATTATACTAATTTTAATAACAAAAATTAAAAATAATTTTACTATAATAATTATAATTGATATAATATTTATAATAACTATTTTAATAATTTATCAAAACTCTATACAATTTTTTATATTAAATATAATTTTAACTAGAATTATAAGCACTCTACTAGGTATTACTATTATTATCTTAAACTCAAAATTTAAATCAAATTTCAAAAATTTTTTATATAAAGAATAAAAATTATTTTTTACAATTTTTGATTCGAAATCAAAAAAAACAAAATAGAATATAATATTAAAATATAATTTCCTTTCGTACTATTATAAAAAATATAATTTTTAGATAAGAACCAATCTGGCTTACACCGATTTGAACTCAGTTCAAGTTAATTTTTAATAGTCGAACAGACTAACTAAAAAATCTATTGCAATTTCTAGTAAAAAAAAACCAACATCGAGGTAATAAAAATTTAATAAATAAGTTCTCTAATTAAAATTTATCCTGTTAACCCTAAAGTATCTTAATAATTAATCTTTTAAAAGTTCACAACAAAAAATAAAATAACATTAATATTAAATATTATCCCAACCAACTTTTCTAAAAGTAAGATTTTAGGGTCTTTCCGTCTAAAAAATAATTTTAGTATTTTCACTAAAAATAAAATTTCAATTAAATTAATAAACTAAAATATTCATATATTTATCCTTTCATACAAGTTTCTAATTAAAAAACAAGTGATTATGCTACCTTAGCAAATAAATTGGCTATTTAATAAAAATCATTGAGCAGAAACTACTTCTAATATAGATAAAAGATAATATTTTGTTAAAAATTAATACAAATACTTTAAAAAATTTACAAATATTAAAATCAAAAAAAGATAAAAAAGTAACATTAAATAATAATCTACTAATAAAATTATTATAAAAAGATATAAACTATATATAAAAACAACTTTAAAAAAAAACAAGTCGTTTATAAAAAAAATCTAAATTATAAAAAGCATTTAAAATTAAATATTAAAAAGTTAAAAATTTAGCTTAACTAAATAAAAATTAAATATAACTAGCTATAATATTACTTATATATAACATAAATAAAGAAAATTTATTCGACAAAAAAATATTACTTTATTTTAATATATTTCGAGAAAAATAAATTAATAAAAAAATCAATTATTCCTTATACAAAAGGTATAAAAAAATAAAAACATATAAATATATAAACACTTAAAATAATATAAAAAAAAATATAATTATCAAATTCTGAATAAAAAGAAATTTTCATTTTCTTTAAAAATAATTTACAGAATTTTCACATTAAAATCTTTAAGTTCTAAACTTAATGTATATAATATATACTAAAATGAAAGATAATATTATATTAATTGTCAATTAATATAAAAAAATATCTTAATTTAAAAGGAAAATTATTTCAACTTTTTGTTAACAACAAAATGCATAAAGCCTCTTTTAAAATTTACAAACCAATCTAAACTTAAATTTACCCATTCATAAATTATTATAAAAATTATTAAAATAATAAACAAATTTATAATTATCAAAAAGTTAACATTAAAAAATAATATTAAAAATAAAACAAAAATCTCTAAATCCAAAATAATAAACATAATCAAATAAATAAAATTATATATAGAAAAATAAAACCGAGAAAAAGTTATATTTATAAAGCCACACTCATATATAGAAGAAAAACTAAAATTAAACATCATAAAATTTTTCAAAAAGTAAAGATATAATAACATAAAAAAAAAAATCAAATAAATAAAAAATAAAAAATAAAAAATAAATAAAATAATTAAATTTTAAATTCAATAAAACCATTATTAAATCTATTTAACAATACAAACAAATTCACTTATAGTATGCTCTTCTAATGGAGAAAAAAAGATAAATTCAGAATTATTACTATTACTATCTAATATAAACATAATTTTATTTAAAATAATTCTTTCTAAAACAATAAAAAGAAAAAAAATAGTAGAAACAAAAGTTAAAATAGAACCGAAAGAAGATAGAAAATTTCATATATACATAGAATCTAAATAATCAGAATAACGACGAGGTATTCCTATTAACCCCAAAAAATGTTGAGGGAAAAAAGTTAAATTAACACCAATTATACTAGTCCAAAAATGAATTTTTAATATATTTAAATTTATATAAAAATTATATATTAAAGGAATTCATATAAATAATCCTCTAAAAATAGCAAAAACAGCACCTATAGAAAGAACATAATGGAAATGAGCAACAATATAATAAGTATCATGTAAACTAATATCAAGACAAGAATTAGAAGCAACAATACCAGTAAAACCCCCAATAGAAAATATAATTAAAAAACCAAATGCCCAATATACAGCAATATTTATATTAATATGAGAATTAATAATAGTAGTAAATCAACTAAAAATTTTAATTCCAGTAGGAATAGCAATAATTATAGTAGCAGCCGTAAAATAAGCCCGAGTATCTACATCTATACCAACGGTAAATATATGATGAGCCCATACTACAAAACCTAATAAACCAATAGATATAATAGCAAATATTATACCAACTTTACCAAAAACTTCTTTTTTACCTAAATTATAACTAATAATGTGAGAAATTATTCCAAATCCAGGTAAAATCAAAATATAAACCTCAGGATGCCCAAAAAACCAAAATAAGTGTTGATAAAGAATAGGGTCTCCACCTCCACTAGGATCAAAAAAAGAAGTATTAAAATTACGATCTAATAAAACTATAGTAATAGCCCCAGCTAACACGGGTAAAGCTATTAATAATAATAAAGTAGTTACTAAAATAGAAAGCACAAATAAAGTTAAACTATTAATATAATAATTCTTATTCTTCATTAACAAAATAGTAGAAATAAAATTAATAGAGCTAGCAATAGAAGATAAACCAGCAATATGTAAAGAAAAAATTATCATCTCAATAGAAGAAGATATAAAATATTGAATAGAAGTTAAAGGAGGGTATATAGTTCAACCTACCCCATTTAAAACCCCCTTTAAAGAAGATGAAATTATTAATAATAAAGAAGGAATCAACAATCAAAATCTTATATTATTTAAACGGGGGAAACATAAATCGTTAGCATTAATTATTAAAGGAATTAACCAATTTCCAAATCCTCCAATTATAGAAGGTATCACTATAAAAAAAATTATAATTATAGCATGAATCGTAACTATAGAATTATAAATAAAATCTCTTTGAATTAAAGAGCCAGGTTGTATCAACTCTATTCGAATCAAAATTCTAAAAGAAGTACCCATTAAACCAGAAAATAATCTAAAAATAAAATACATAGTCCCAATATTTTTATGATTAGTAGAAAAAATCCAAATAATTAGTAAAATAAAATAAGTTAATTATCAATAACTAAAATTTACTAAAATTTAGGAAAATTCATTGGGGTATGAACCCAATAGCTTATAATAGCTTAAACCTAACTCTCTATAGTTTTAGATAGATAGATAGATATATTTATAGGATTTTTATACTCTTTAATTTTAAAGGAAGCTCCGCTATCTCCCTTTAGCAAAAAACAGGACTGTGGTTAAAACCTACCAAGAAAAAACAAACTCAAAAAT